TGTTCTATTCTATTGATCCAGTTTAGGCAGCTTTCAGTCTCTATACACTTTTAGGAATATCTCTTACACAAGATACGAAGTCATCCATCAATGGCATGAAGGAGTAAAATCAGGAACAGAAAGACTTTCAAAGCAAAGGCATGAAGGCAGGATAAATACCTGTACTAATGTGCAGCTAGGTAGTGAGTCAAATTTCCTGTGCTAGCCATAAGTAGCAATGCGGGAGAGAAAGACTAATGGAATTCTCTAGAGGAGATAGAGAATTCCATTAGTTAACTTTCCCACAGAAAGTAAGAAAGGAAAGAAGTATTGGTAAGACTGATGTTATACTATTCAATGGTACGAAGTCGCTCGACTCATATCGAGAAAGTAAAATACGATGACAGACAAAACAAGGGAAGCTGAGAGGGGATGCCCTCCGCCGATGGTAGACAAAGTGAAAAGCAGAATTGCAGTTCACAGAAGAGAAGTTCAAAGAATTTCTTTACCGAAAGAAGGGAATTGCTTTCCTCTTTCCCGGCCTTGCTTTCACTAGTTAAACTACCGCAGGTTCTGGATCGATTGGATCAACTACAACTGGGATGAGATGAACAGAAGGGTGTAACACAATCCGCTTCGTAACTGGAAGGCCGGACCGAAACATTCACTGGTTCAACAAGCTCAATAGCCCCCAGCTTGTTCGTTTTACTCACCGTCAGCCTTACTACTCACTACTTATTCGATTACCTGCTCTCTCTGACGCCCGTCCCCGGTCCTGACCCGCTCCTTTTATCATGACATTGAGATCTGTCTCCCTTCCTTCTCAATGCGATTCGATCCGGACCTTGATTGACATGCTGCAATTCTATCTTGAGTCACGCTATTTGGCACATAGGCATTCACTTTTTATCTGCCTATACGAACGAGCCATATCATTTGCTGCTTCTCTAGTGGGTGCCTCTTCCTTCTTCCTCTCTCCCACTGCTACCCGATCAGATGCACCTCTTATGCTTTTTTTTACTGGAGATGGAACTGTTGGATCATTCACAGGGGTCTCAATCCATCGATCTGGTGGTTATGGATTTGCTCGCCCCTGCTCCGGATCTGCTGCTTTCTCTATTGCCCCTTTGCGTCTCTTGCCCCTACCTCTATGGTCCACGCCACTGAAACTGGGTGTCCCACTTATTGATAGTGCAGTTCCGCTTGGTGGGCTTCCTCCTTTTAAGTTCCGTGTACCATACAAGGGGCAAAGATTTCCTTTCAGAAAGCTTATCATTGAGGGGCAGAAGCAAGCACTTAGTTCTGTTTGCTGGGCATGGTTTTCAGTGTACCGTACTTTAGCGCAAGGGGTAGGCAGAGGAAGCAACAAGAGCTCCTTTAGCCGCACGTGAAGGAGCACTTTACCGAAGAAGCTACGGCTAGCGCTAGCACTAGCCGTAGCTTCTTCCGCTTCTCCCTGCGGCCAAAACTCTTTGAATTCCAGGTATAGTATAGAAACTGTGGTATTACAGGATTATGGGATTAGGGGAGTTGAGGAGGGATAGGAATATTCTAGTTAGCATTTCCCTTAATAGAGTTTCCAAGGTAAAAAAAGGATAGTAAGATTATAGCGTATTTACCCAATGGTAAAGTTCATTAGGGGGGAATCCATAATATGGGAGTCAAGGAGGAGAAAGAGAAGGACAAAGGACATGAAAGTCTTGTGTAATTACTTACATAAACTTTTTGAAAAGGCTTGAATCTGGGATTAGGCGACCCTTATATTCTCAATATATAGGAAGGCAAGCTCGCTACTGATCCCGCCTTAACCTGGCCTATCGCGAAAGAAAGTCCCCAAAATGCTCGTTCCCTTGGGCTCCAAATCTGACTTGCTCGTGCTTAGGAACTCAGTAAAGTGACCAATAAGTCAGCGGGCATTGAGGCAGGCAGTCAATACATACAGTACAAGTGGGGACTCTTTTTCGAAAGAGAAGGCCCCGAAGGAAAATCCCAAATAGATTAGAATCTTGTCGGAAAGCTAGAAGGGAGTCTTTTCCTGTCTGGGATCTCTGCAGACATCCGGATTGAAAAGGAGTTGGTAGGGTGAGGTGAAAGAGTCTTGGCTGAAGAAAGCGGCGAGAGAGGGGAAAAAGGAAAGGAAGGTAAGCATCCAGCTCTCAATCCATCTTCACTATCTTCCCTTCAAGCAAGGCTAAAAAGCGGAGTGGAATTAAGGTATCCCCTTCCCTCTAGGCTAACTGAACTGCCTTTCTCGAGGGAGAGAAAAGCAAAAGCGTAATGCTTCTATCATACTGGGATTTCTCCTGCGAATAAGGAATGAGATGAGGGAGAAAAGGATAGTCTATGCCACCCCGGCTTCATACTGACCGTACTTCCGGCAAAGAGAACTAGTTCTCGAGGAAGATTGGTTTAAAGCGGCAGGAGATGTCTTAGCTAAGGCTGATTGAATTGCTAACTAGTCGAATTCCCTTATTCTGACCCTGCTGGGACTGCACTCCCTTTCTTACTCTATCTATGGAATCTTTCCCATCGCTAAATGCGTACTTACCGACATCATTCATTTTTTACTGCTTACTACTTCATGCTTTTCCTGCCCGAAAACTAGAGTTGCGGTGGGCGAAGGTATCAACTCATTTGAGATAGTTTCAAAGGCCTTTGGTACTTCTTTCAATCCCACCGGTCTTCTTATTCAAGTAGTTAACATTTCGCTCCGGCCGGATTCTAATCGTTCCAAATTTGCTGCAGGTGAGAAAGGGCCTAGCTTTCAATTCGTTCTATCGTTGGAAGTCTTATCAAGCGAGGGGATAGGCTTATAGGCGGGGGACCCTTTCCCTATCGCTTTTTTGATTGACTTTCTAACTGGTACCGCCCTCAAGGTTTAAAAAGAAAGAAATTACATAGATGGAGCGGCTGCTCTTGACAGTTTTCATTTTCGATTGAGAAAGCGGCAGGCCACTACAGTAGCGCCTTGCGAGGTCGTAGAGCCGTTCGCCTAAGATCGAAAATGCTCTGTCTTTGAGGAAAGAGAGATATAGAAAGTGTGCAGTGATTTCATTGTTGATACTCGAGATCACTGATGTTGCATTTGAGTAAGTTGCCGTAACCTCGGAACTTTCTTTTTCGTACATTGGAATTGGACTGTCTTTGGCCTAGAAGAATGTCACTTTTTTGTTTGTTTGGAGTTTTCCCCAACCTAAGGGCTTCCGTTTGTTTTTCTGCGTCGCACTGACAGCAGCCTTTGATCAATAGAACAGGAAGAGGAGGCCGCCGAAAAGTGAAGTCAATGATGAATACTTGTTGTTCGTTCTGGTAAGTAAGCTGTCTAACTGCTGTTGTACCAGAGATCCGGTACCTACTTCAGGGACTGTTATAACTTCCACCACTCTCACTCTGGAAAACAATCAGTGCTTTCATATGAGTGTTCAGTGTATGTGTTGTGCTAATTTAAAACCAGAAACGATAAAAGAGGTGGATATTACAAGTGTCCCACCGACCTAAAAAATTATCTGGCCCGACGGGCTTGAAATTCCAGAATTACCCCCAGTCAAAATTAAAAAACCCCTTCCCGAAGAATCGGTACTAGAGGAATTTCACTCCGCTAAGGAGGAGCTGAGTCCACTGCTAATGGAAGGTGAAGCCTATAAATATGCCCTGGATCGCACGCAAGATGTTCCCCCTCCCCCTTGATCAATTCCTCACGCCTGCTCCTTGTGATGCAGCGGATCCTTCTATATGAGATTGAGCCCATCGCTTCATGCCTTCTCGTGAGACCTATCTGCTAAATTCCCTGGGATCACTGAACTTGACTTGCTACCATTCCATTCGTTCGATCTGCCTATTTCCTCTTATTCTAGCGCTTACCCCTGATTTGATTGGATTCTCCGCATCTATGGGGCAAAGAAGGATCGCATTCCCTCCTATTTCCATAGTCAACCATCGCCCTATTCAATCAATGCAAAGAAAGGAAGACCGGATCTTTCAATAGTAAGTCCAGATTGGATTTCCTATGCTTCCTTCAGACTTGAATGAACCATGCTTTCCAGGCAGAGTGGAATTAGGGCTTTCAGCCTGAGAGGATAGCCAATTCCCGAGGAGAACAGCTAACAGAACTTGGTTCACTTCTTTTATGGTTTCGATTCAAAAGAAGTGGTTAGGTCACTCACTCCCCTTCTATCGGGACTCTTATCTATTCTATTTCCCGCAGTTCCTCTGAATCCCTTATTCACCGAATGAATAGAGAAGTCAAGCAGGGATGGGAAGAAAGCAAATCAAGATAAACTTGATTCCGTGAACCAATCCATCTTCACTCACGGAAAGCAAACTTTTAACTCGAAGGCAGAAAGAATAGAATTTGATGAAATAAGATGTAATGTAAAAGATTAGGACTTGCCTGCAACTGCATTCGCTCATATGGACCCCACCTATACCTATTCCGCCCTTGACTCCCTCTAGCTCTTGATCCTTCCTCCTTGCAGACACAGATTGAGAGGGAGACTTGTTGAAAGAAGAAAAGATTGATACTAAAAATAGGCAAGGCAAATAGACCTTTCCCCTTCCTGCTGACTTCTACTTCCATACTATATTACAGAGTCCTATTTCTTTATGAAGAGGAAGACACGTAACTGCTGGCTCCTTCCCTCGGAATAGTTATCTTTGAACTCCTAGACCGGAGAATAGGTAACTAGAGTTTTTTAAGAGCTGACGAAAGAAGTTGACTTACTTTACTTTAGTCAAGTACAGCCTCGATTCCCGCGCCCCCTCCTCCCTCACTCCCCGCATCGAGCCCTTCCTACTTCATGCCTGTCAATGTTATCTACTATAATGATATATCTTACTTGAATGACGAAAGAGATAAAATAAAGAATGTAAAAAGGAGGATGAAACTGATACCTAAGAGCTCTCTTTACTGACAGCACGCAAGCTTACACGCTTACATAAGTGGATTGCTTATATGCTAAGTTGAACTACCTCGGTTCACTGAACTTGCTCCCATCCTTCTCAGCATCTAGACAGCAAAGAAGGGTCAGCATCTTCACTCTCTTCCTGCATGCATGGAAGCAAAGTTCGAGCAAAGGATTGAGGCGCGGTTCGAGCTCAATGAGGTTGAAAAAGGCCAGACCTTTCTTATTTCTTACTTTTATGGTCAGGAAGGCCCCTCATCACCTCAGCTCAAGTGGACACACCCCCGCATCCTTACTCTTTTCCCGTCGATCAAGTCAATGCTTCGGTTTCGGTAGGACTAGCATACCCCAGTAGCTAGCTTTAGTAAACTATTTAACCTCCCGATCTGGTTAGCAGAGCGCACCAGAAGTCAATAAAGAAGGACTCGAGATCCCGAAAGAAGAGCGGCATGCTCGCATAAATGCTATTATGTAGTCAGTCTCGAATCTCTCCCTTATGTGATTACTTCGTCGATCAATCTCAAACTGGTGGAATTATTATAGTCAAAGGAAAAGAGGGAAATTCTCCAGTTTCTACTACTGTAGGGCCGACATCCTACTTCCTGGTCTACTGGCCACATTAGATACATCATTATCCCGCTGCATGAACCAACGTCTACCAATGGAAAGGCCAAGAAGAAGGGCCCATTATGGCAGATCCTGAGCGAAGGCTTTGAGAGATACATGCTTGTGTTTACTGCAGGAAGGGAGTTGGGAAGCGTTTATACGCTGATCCGGAGGCGAGGCATGCTACCGAACACAAAGGTTAAATTAAAGGAAAGAAAGACAATAAAGCCAGTAGTTGTGCCGATCTTGTTCGCCTGAGCGAATTTGTTAATTCAAGGAGATCCGGTGGTATTCAACCCCAGGCCAACGGCCAATTCTAGTCCCTTAACAACCACATCCGGATTCGTTGAGACATCAAATCAGTCCGAAGACACTAAAGGAAGATGTGGAAAGGGCTCATTATTACTTATTCTATTTTCTCCAGAAAGAGGAAGAAGAGTGTACAACAGATACATTCATCCCATCCAACAAAGACTTTTTCTACAATTATAAAGAGCTAGACCTATTCTCCAGCAATAGATTACGAGGGCTAGACCTATTGATCATAACGGTCCGCTACCCCCCTCAATTGATCCTTTCAGGCAAGGCTCTAAGCGAATCAACTCATTTGTGAACGAGTTTAAGGCTTTGACCGATCAATTCTATGTCCAAAGGAATGAAATCTGAGGCTGAAAGCTTCAGGTGAGTATGCAGGTTCTAGTATGAAAGTTACGGAAGACCTGTGTAAGGGCATGCGGAGTTGGAACCTCACTGGCTTGGCTTAAGAATGCCAACTCACTTTGATAGCCGAGAGAAGCCATCTCTATGGACGAGAGTTTCGGATGCGCTAAGTGACAATGGCTAGATCTTCGTTGCAGTCTTGAAGCTAGCGTTTTACTTCCATTACTGGACGGAATTCGCTAGCGACGATGCAAACCTTATCCCTTTCTTCCCTCAACGATTGGTAGCATTTCATTCCTCCCTGAAGTTCCAATAAAGAAAGAGTCTACAATGAAGGTCAGCTGGCAGGTGTGACCACTTCCCGTGCTCGCCCAATATAGTCTAGTAGAGTAGAGCTCAGACGCTTCCCATTGTCCGTCTGGTTGATGAAATAGGGGTTCCCGGTGAAAAAGAGGAGAGAAGGTGAGAACTCTCAATCGAAGGCGTACAATCATGCTTCCCTTCACTTTGCTTGTTTCATACAGGACTCTTCTTTCTTTAAGGAACGGAACCCTCTTGAATCAATTGACTAGCCGAGATAGATGAGTTTCATAAAAGATGATTCTTTCGTATATTTCGTAGAAAAGGTATCCTACCGATCGGAAGTCTTCGTTGGGACCCTTTCAACCATCTTCCTTTTTCAAGAAAGCTAGTATCCTATTTCTTTAATAAGAAAGAGCGCTAGCGAGCTTCTATTCTCTCCGTAAAGTCACCGCCGTACTAGTTATCTGAACCCGAACAACTGGTCTTAAAGAAAACGAATGAAGTACCGAACGAGTGGAATAAACGAACGGAATACTTGAAGTGAGTCTAACGAGTAAGACAACGCCGGAAACCTAACTAGGAATCAAACTAGTCTTCTCCCTTATTTCTTTTATGAACTCACTGACTCCTTTTTCCTTCTCCCCCACTTCGTTCCTTTCCAGTGAGTCAAGCGAGTCTGTTTCGTTCCTCTTTCTTCAAAGAGTGGCTAATTCCCTTCTTCCGCTTTGGTTGGTTTATCCTATCCCTTTAGTACATCTCGGGCGATGAGAGAACCTTCCATACTTGTTTCTTAAGTAAGGACAGATATTCAGTAACAACTTCTTACCAGACAAAGGACTTGGGTTCGATCGGACTATTTGGTTAGTTTGAGGATTCTCACTTCCCTTCTTCGAGCATAGCATGAAGCTACCGAAGGAGTGAAACGACTCTTTTCACTCGACTAATCATCCGTCAGACATCAAGAACAAGGTACGTAAGTCACTTACTTGTTAGAGTGAGGAACAAAGTCACTCGACCGATAGGGAGAGGTACGATCTTGAGTTCTTGCTTTTAGCTGGCATGCTGATCCGCGATTACTAGTGATTCCAACGAATGAATTAAAGAATTAAAAGGCTAATGGCCTTATTTATTAAAGGAATCAATCGTACTGATTGCGCATACCCGGAATGAACAAGCAGTAAGAATTAGGTACTCTATTTAGGAAAGCTATAGAAGTCATATACGAAAGAACATCCTCCGCTGCTAGCAGCTCTTCTCTTTCCTGTATCGAGCGTGAAGCTAGACTCACAGGTTCCGGATTGAGCTTCCGTTTTAGCTGTACTTCGGTCAAGGATTTACCAGCTGATATCTCCTACTTCCTTGTTCTACCATGCTGAGTTAACACCATGAACTCTCTTTCCTTTCCCTTACTTGTGGCATAATTCAATACCTTAACTCACTCCTTAACCGTTCAGGCCTATCGACTAGATATGCCCTCACTTCCCTTCGAGAGCAATCAATGGGTCAGTTAACGCAGTAAGAAAGTACTCCCTTCGGGTTAGCTTAGAAATAACTCCAACTCCTGATTGAAGAACTGCATTAACATCTTTACTCTTAACTAACTTAGTGGCATAAGGTTATCAAAGTAATAAGTTAAAGTATGCGTGAGACTCTATTAACTCTTAACAGCTCCCTCTATTAGGGGTCTCTCTTTAACCCTGGCTAGCTCGGCTGCTCTAACTCTCGGGTTTAGCCCTATCCCCTACTCCAGCAACTCCTAACTCATAACTCTTAGCTCATACCCGGCCTGTGACCGATTACCTAACTCATAAGCTCTTAACTCAAACCAACTAACTCCTTAACTCCCTTAGCTCGATAACAACCCTTACCTTAGGCTCTTGTTGAAAGTAAAGAGTCCGAGGAAAAACCCTTAAGCATCGCTTCCTTCTTAACTTGTTGAATTCACTCACTTAACAACCAATTACGTAACTCTCTCTTACCCCGTTACGAACCTAACTAAACTAATGCTTGTTCGATCGTGTCCCTTGAGGTATGAGTCAGTTAGCGGGAGAGAACTCCTTAACTCAATAGCTCATTAGCTACCCTTGCTTGTGGCCTATTAGAGTCAAGACTTCTACTTTTTTATGATATTTTTCGTGAGTTCAACAACAAACAAAGCAGTTACAGCTGGTGAAACAACAGGAAAGGACAGAGACTCTATAACGTGCTTGTGACCGATCCATTACTTTAAGTAGTCAGTGAAAGCAGTTGTTAACACATGCCCTAACTATCTATCTAATAGGGCCTAGCTGCTCTTTCATACCTTACTGCTGACCGATCTTCAGCTACTAACTCAAATACCCTACTTGAAGACACCTTAGCATCAAAAGCAATAATCAAGCAAGCAGATGAACGAACGAACCAAAGGCAGAGGTGCTACCAAGCTAGCTCAAACAAGATTTAAAGCAGCATCTCCAGAGGATGCTAAAGCAGTCAAAGTCCTAACTAGGAGCTCGTAACTACTCTATTGCTTACCCAACTCATGCAATAATAGTCTTCTCGGGGTTCGTGACCTAAGAGAATAGGCAACATAAACTTCAAGCTTTCCTTCTTTCCTCTTACCAGATGGTTGTTCGCTACAGCCTTGAAGTCTCGCTAGCCTCTCCTGGCGACGGCGGGACATACTACCACCTATTGATAGATCAGGATTGGAACCGGAATGCCCTTCTTGGTTAGTTAGGGATTTCCAAATTCCTATCTTTCTTTACTATAAAGCAATGTAGTGCCAGACTTCTGAAATGTCATCGATCGCTGGACCAGCTATTTAATCTTTCATTTCTGGTCTCTTGTCTTTCCAGCAAAAGAATTGAATTTCGTCTACGAATATCAAAGTATGTTCTCACGAATCATTAACTAGAAATCTCATAAGAGAAGAAGAAAAAGCTTCTGGTTTACTGTCTTTCTTCCATTCAAGTCAGCAAGTGGATCGAGAAACCACCGCCCAAGGGTGCTCATAGAGCCGGTCCCCGTTTGCCTAAGATCCTATTATGAGATTGGAAGAAAGTAGAATAACATTCTAGGACCAACGGTCAACTGTAGGTTTAAGGTCCAATAGGTAAGTAATTACCCACTGAACATTAAACATACAGTGGACACTCCTGATCACCACAAGGATGAAGGGTTTTCACAGCCTAGTCATGGACAGAACCGAGAAACCTTTGCTATATGCTTCCGCATACGACAGAGATTTCCCGCCTACCACTGCCCTCAATCACTTGACTCCACCGGCCTGCCACCATTGGGACACCTTAGTTAAATATCTAAGGTTAATACTGATTTAAGTAATCAATATCCCAACAGAGTAACTGGATCCCCACTGGTAACCATGGACTTTAACATCCGGGGATACCAACAGATTCCAGCAGAAATAAACCCTCTCGGTACCTTGCAAAATGCTTGGTAACGGGGAGAACAAAGCTATTACATACTTAGAAGAATTCTAAATATGGAATGGCAGTTCCCCTCGGATGGTCAATTCATCACTTGGGTTACTAACCTAGTATGAAAGACCAAACCCGAGATTGGGGGTTCATTTCCAGGTCGGCTCCCAGGTACTTCCTTTTAACCAGAGGAGTACCAGAGATGTCTGGTTGATAGACCGGGGATGAGACTTTAATCTCACACCAATCTTTAAGACTAAACCAATATCTGGTTGTAGTATTACAATAGATGAGAATGTTGGCCCGGGTTTTCCCCGGAACCCAAACAATAATAAACCACTATAACACACAGCCATGATAGGTGAAGTCAAACCAGGCTATCACCCATACCAGTCTAACCTCCTTAGATAACATCTAAGGGTAGGTAGGAGAATGACACGGGGAATACCAGACCGGGTCAAGGATACGGATACAAGGATGGAAGTTGGCTCTTGAGTCGCAGCACTCAGATTAACTTTGAGTGCCAACGGTACACTGCTTTATATAAAGGGCAGTAAACAAAAGCCAAAACAACCCTTGTAACTGTATCACAAAACGCACGAAGTTACAGCCGCAAGGCAGACTTCCCATACATACTCTATATACTAAATTCTTACGGAATGATGAAACCTATTCTAGAGCAATCCCTTTCTCCGTACCAAGGTAAGGTGCTATTGTAGTCTACCTATAGATCTTCGCTTCCTCTCTCTATCGATCGAGTGACTTTCACTTCCTTTCCGCGAACTGGGCTTCTTCTTGAAAGAAAATACCTGTCAACATTGCTAGTCGAAGAAGACTTCTCCGAGAAAGGGTCAAACCGATCTACCGTTACGCTAAGGCCAATTCCCTTCCTTATGGGGCAATCAAGCTACCAATCAACAAGCAGATCGAGACAGTTCGTACTTCCAGCTCTTATTTGAATGAAAGACTTGAATGAACCAGTCATCCAATCCAAGCCGATCCAATTCCATTCGAGCGGTGGGATTCGTTCGAAGACATGCATGCAGAACCGGGACGACTCGACTATGCGACATGGCCACTACAAAGAAAAGATAGGCAAGATAGGAAGAGAGAAAGGCCTGACCCTAAGTTAAGTCACCTACCAAGAAGAAGAGGGTGACCCCTTTGCTTGCCTCCGCTCAAAGGATAGGCTCATGGTATAAGTCGAGTAGCAGAACGAAGAAAGGGAGTGAACTCAAAGCCAGGAAAAAGAGCATTTCTTACAAGGTTATACCTAAAGACAAAAAGAAGCGTCAAGGATTCCGGGGCAGAGCCCGTAGTGAAGGCTTGCCTAAATCTCTTGGTTGAGTGGATTGAACCTCTTCGGATAGGCGAAAGGGATGAGGGCTAAGGTCAATCATGAACAAGTGCTAAGATGGAAATAAGTCTTTGCTGCCTCACCCTCAGATATGCTCTTTCCTCTCCTTGCCCAGTTTTAGCATTCGATTTGAATCAAGTGCGGAAAAGAGAAATCCTTTCCCTCAGCATCTCGCAATTCTTTGATAGAGTTTCCTTCGTTCTGAGCCATACGAGATTTGTGTACTAGTACTAGTTCCCACGAAAGCTGCTCGACCGATCAGACTAGACTTTTGACTCGAAGATGCAAATAAGTTAGATCGGACGTACTACAATAGGGGCCAGAAAGATTACAAATTCATATCGGATTCGGCTGCTAGATCAGATTCATAGTTTCGCGACAATGTCTCAAGCTGAGGCGCAGGCCAAGAGCAAACCCTTATTGATTGAATTCATCCGGTCAGGAAGCCAGAGCTGCTCCATTAAACAAAGCAAGATGAGCCGTCAACACGGGGGGTTTTACCGTATAAGGTGAATATGATCAATCACAATTTGATTCCTGAATATTGATTCCGGATTGAATTGACAAAGAAGAAAGGGCAGCGGAAAGAAACTCCACCACCGCTAGCAGGAGAGGATATTCTTTAACCAAGACCGGCATTTTAGTGGAAGGGCGTGCTCCTCAACTCCTATACCCGAAAGTGGGAACTAGTAAGATGGTTATCCCCTCTAAAACTACAAAGAGAACACAGAATCAGAGCTACCATTCGAGGCTTCTGATTCAACTCACAGACAAAACAACAAGGAAGCTCGACCAACTGGGCAGCGCCCACTTCGTGAGGAGTGACCCGGAAGCTACCTCAACGGTCGGGTTTAATGTGCTGTGCACAACCGCGACTGTGTGTGGACATGAAGACCTACGTGCGTGGACTCGGAGTCCTGGGTAGGGTCTCGTGAACCATACTTGGAAGGATAAAGAGTCATTATCGTGAACTTCTCTACGACTCTGTTTGACAAGTTGTTGCGTCTGAAGACTATGTTATTATTATATCCAATACGCTCCCATAGTGCAGATCCCTGTAACTTCGAGGCTTGATGGTCCCATCTCAACGTCATATGATGTGTGGATGCCGAGTCAGCAGAAGGACCTAGTACAGTTGGTGCATCAGAAGTACTCTTTAATTCATTTATCAAAGACGATAGGTGAATCATCATGGTCCCTAGACTGTGATGTTTCCATGGAAGAGATAACAGGCTCTACCGCGAGAAGAGCCCAAATGCGCGAGCAAGAGCTTACCATTTTCTTTTTTTTTTAAAAGACCTCTTTCTGAAGGCTTTTTTCCACCGAAAACTAGAGAATCATGCTTCGTTCGACTGGCTGCAGCAACAGACACCCAAGCATCAACTCGGATAAAGCTGAGCAAACCAAAGCTTATCACTGCTTGCTTATCAAGTGAAGGATAAGATCTTAGCCTACTCGTCTTGGAAAAGTCCTTCAATCATGCAAGCACAGAATATCCAATCTTGTGGTACTTCATCATACAATTCATATAAGATAAGATCCATATGTAGAGAGATCCTCATATACATCCAGAAAGCCGTATGCTAAGAAGCTTGTAGGTTTTGGAAGGGGTTTGATAAAAAAGAAGAATCCACTTCTATGCCCTTGGCACGGCCATACATAACATAGAAAGAACACTTGGTTGGAAAGGGTGGACAATTAGCTAGAGCTGCGGGTGCTGTAGCGAAACTGATTGCAAAAAGAGGTTAGTTAAATCATTCATTAGAGAAGTGCATTCGAGAAGGAAAGATTGCATCGCTTTGACCAGACAAAGCAACCTCGAATCTCTCAATCAGAAGCCGTGCCCCATTGGCAGTCCAATTCCATCCGCTGTCTCCCTCTCGCTACCATGTTGATAAAGAAAATTCGTATTTGAGAAAATTGTAAACAGAGGATCTTGTACAGTGTGGTGGCACTATCTATCCATGAGGAAGAGGTGTACATCGTTTAACAGTAGACTAGCTCCATGGTATGGTCAGTCACTCATGAATTCCTTCTCTTGGACCACGCCTTTCGGCTCTCATATGCGATAGGCTTACCTTCTTGTACTAGCACACCGCCTATGGCATAGTCTGACGCATCCGTGTGTACTTCAAATGGCTTAGTGTGATCTGGCAACTGCAATACGGGGTCATCCATCACTGCCTGCTTTAGGTCCGTCCTCAAAAGCTCTTTGACACTCTTCCGATCAGTGCAGTGCCATGATCGGTCCGTACCATATGTCCTTCTTTAGGTAGGATATTTTTGAGTTGAGCAGCCCTCTTCGAGTAACTTACGATGAATCTTCGGTAATAGTTCACGAGCCCTAAAAACGATCTTAGCTTACTCACCTTGGTAGGTGCTTGCCGCTCCCCGATGGCTCTGATGCCCATCCAATGCCCTAGGATTTCCGTCTTTCCAAAGGAACATTTCCATTTAGAATTCCAAAGCACTAAATAAGGAGGAAGCGACCCAAGCATGGTAGTCAATACCATTCCACTTTAGTAGTGATAGAGGCTTCTGCTCATACACGCGGTGGGAGAGCTAAGGCAGCAATCTCATCTGATCGGTGTTGTATCGCTGCAGGTAAGTGTAGTTCAACGGCCCAGACTGCTAACGCCTATCCCGATCTCACTGTCCGATATTCCGAAATGCGGCAAAAGGAAAGAAAATCCATGGACCGACCCCATCGTCTCACTGGCCTATCAATAGGAGTGTGACGGCAGGCAGATCTTGGTATTTGGAAAGACAAGGCAGGCGAATCAAGTCAGATGGAATTCCTTTTGATTTACTGCTCCTCATTCGTGGCATGTTGTGGTCAGATGCCACTCCTTAAGGAGCCTTAAAGAGTGCGGGGTGGAAATGATTTGTTGTTTGACCTCGCCAAGCATACGGGCATACCTCCCATCCAGAATAATTCAAAAAATCATTTATGAAGGGCCGCCCCCCAGGGGAAGCAAAGAGATCCGCTGGAGGAACGAACTTCTCGATAGCAGTTCTCGCTGCTGGTGGGATGGGGCTATGTAGCGCTAATGGACCAGACCAAGTGTCATCATATGGCCTGGCCCCAATCAATCGAACGTCGAACAGGGAACGACCGTCGAGGCCTTCCTCATTGAGCAGCCAGATGTCTCGTTCCACCTCGTGAACCGAACTACGTTGAGCCTGTCAGGAAGCTCACCTGGATACAGAGCAGAAGAGCTAATCAGCTTTGTCGATCGTTCGCCCAATCTTCGCACCATCCTTCAAAAAGATATGCATGTTCTTCTTTCTTTGGTCCTATACTATATAGGGAGTGAGCGAACCATTTCGCAAGGGGCACGAACGCTCTAAAATAAGTAAGGGAAGCTCTAGTTCCTATATTAGCAAAAAGAGTCTCTTTGACTTTGTTTTAAAGGTGCAAAGCATTAAATAAGAGAAGAGAGCTCGGATCTTGCCAAGAGAGGATGGCCGCTGGCCAGCTTTATGGAATAAGTAATCAACGCCTCATCCGAGCAGAAAGAATCATCCAAGAAGGGACAACAATCCCTATTATTGCACCGTATTTTTAAGAGCCTGCTGACAGCCTGGGGCTTATCCACTTCATACAAAAAATGAATTCTCTTCGTATCCACCGAGACCAAAAATCCACTTTTATTGCTAATGGATTTGTTGATTAGATGCAAATTTGATGTATACCTCATAGCGGTATCAATCCCGATTGACTTTCAATGATTGGCCTTGTTGCAAGCCGATGTGATCTTGGTGTGAGTGTAGAGTTCTCAGAGTCAAGACCTGAAAGCCATCTATCCGAAATAAGAGCAGGCAGTCCCTCTGAGAAAAAGAAAAGCTAACCACAATCATCAATCTTTTGTCTAAATCCGCTATCGGACTAAGTTATTATTGGAGTAGGGTTCTACCACTCCAGCGGGGGCATCGTTCACGTACTGATTCATAGCGCTTCCCCCGTAGCCTTCTCCTATGGGTCATTCCAGGTATTCTGGTTAAGTAAGTTAAGTCGAAAACGCGTTCTCGATGGAGCAACTTGCTCATTTCATCGATTTCCCACTCCTAAGGGAGGCCGGCTAAACGAAAGAAAAAGAACCTCCTAACCTACAGAAGAGTCCAGTCTATCAAAAAAGATTCCATATATTAAATTTTTATTTCTCACGTCTTCTATTAGAATCTTTGCGTTCAATCACAGATCCTGGCATAAGATCCCATTCCCGCGAAAAGGCGGGATGAGAACCCAGGTCCTAGGCCAAAAGACTTTACCAGCTAGACTAGTGGAGCTGCACTCATAATGCCTGAACCCCCTTTAGGTGAAAATGAAAAGGCCCCGCCCATCAACTTCTGTAATGGAAGCTTCGGCCACTTCCTGGTTAATAGCCTACGGTTAGCTTGTCCCTCTCTTTTTAAGAAGTGTTTTGACACAGCCCTTCCCCTATCTTTCTTGCTTTTCCGATAGCCTTTAGTATAGGAGCATCTCTAGTGGTCCCGCCTAACTCTTCGTTATCTGTCCGAATACCTATAACTATCTTCCTCTGTTCCACGAATAAGTTAAGGGACTTGGAGTACCCGCCGGAATGAGCTTCCCTCCTTTCTTCTTTCTTTATACTTAAGTATGCCCTGAAGACAGAATGAACGGATCGAAGACCTATTCTGATCTCAAAATTCACCTATCCCTGCCTTATTCAACTCAGAACTCAAAACAGGTCTTTGGCTTCCTACGCTCTCCTTCAACTAAGAGTGATAGGAAGTGATGCCTAGCTCGACCGAAAGCTAAGGGTAAGAGCGGAGTCGTAGAAGCGAGAGGAAAGTTGTCTCTCGACTCTAGGGAGAGGATAGAGAGTTCCATGTCTGAGAAGGAAGAAGGGGATTGGTGTTTTCCTCGATCCGCTACTCTCCCAACCAGGGTGGGTAGCTACGTACCTTCCCGCTTTGATGATTCCAGGAGCGTCAAGCCACTGTACCGATAGGTGCAGGAGCGTAGCGGTTTGGTTTGCTTAGGTAGTGTTTCATATATTTCCTTTGTGCGGAGAACTCCCCGAAGGTTCTAAACAATCTTCATCGATCATCCGTTCTGGTTGGTTGTCGTCCATCCACTGTTGGCCTACGGTTTGTGCTCGACCCTCCTTCTCGACCTCCCTTTCGGGTTGATTGGCCTCTTATAGCTGCCCATGGGTGAAAAAAGCCATTAGGGCGGTTGTTTTGATTGTCTTAGATGCCCCGATAACGTACTTGGCCTCCTAACTACTTTATAATAAGTAATAAGGAAAGGCCAATCCCGCAGGGACGAGGAACTGCTATTCTTTTTCATTTCGAATGCAGCGGACAGTCAGGAGGTACGGCAGGATTGCTTTTGAATCGAAAGACGTTAAACAACAACAACAAGCACTCAAGCTACAAGAGAAGAGGAAGAGCTACAACTGCTACAACCGAAATGCCGATACACTAAAAGGATTAAGGCATCAGAGAAAAAGAATGATTTGACTCCTCAATTACCAAGTGTGGGTAAGGTCGCCAGGAAAGACCCTCTTTTTTTTTGGGAGATTGTGTAAGCATATGATCTTCAATCCTTACTTGGAAGGAAGACTTCTCTAGTTTAGAACCTATAGAATTCAGCTAGCTATCACTCTTTTCTGCTGCCAATGGATCGAGATGATACCCGACACCAGCATTTAGTTTAGATGAATACTTGAAAAGATGCCCTGAAATCGCACGGTTAGGGCAGCGAACCGACGCTCAGACTCCTTTGATTAGTCGGACTTCTCGCTAAATCTTATGCAAGAAACCCTAGTGTTTTAGAAAACTCTTTCCGCTAGTGGTCTCTCACTTTCATTCCGGATTGAACCACTCGTCGCTCACTCTTCTTTTCAATCCTTTAGGACTTTAAGATATGTCCTGAAAAAAACATAATTTTTCCCTTTTCTAAGAATCGTCATGATCTAAGACCCCCTTGACTGACTTAACATGCATTCTAGCAGCTTCTGAAATGAAAACCCGATCCATGGAACCATCTTTTCTTTGAAAAGAAAGAGCTTGTTGAACCCGTCCTCAGACAGACCACTGGCACCCAATCTCTTTACTAGATTGGACCACGGGTCGTCACTCCTACATCCAAGATGTGGCACATCCCCCCGCGAGAAGGAGGGGAGGTGGTTATTAGGATAACCCAATTATGGTTCTGGATCAAGGTTTTCCAATGGGTGCTGCCCTTGTCATACTGATCTGGAAAGAGTGCTTTTAGGTGGGATGACTAAATGAAATATCAAAAGGGCATGATGAATTCCAACAGGCCTCTCATCTCTAAGAGGTTTGTAAGGGTTTGTTCTTAGGATGCCTTGTAGAAAGATATGTGGGAGGAACCACAATACCTTAACCTCTTCCCGGACCGGGACAAGTAAGGCCCCTATTCCGTGCAGCTTTGCTTTGGGTGTGAAGTACCGGAATAAAGCTCTTTCGCATTAGGAAGGGACTGGCCATCTCTTTCTGATCCGATGAGTTCGGTCCTTATGATATTAGAGTGTGCTTTAAACCGCAATAATAATCTATTCGCTCCTCGCGGAATGGAAGCCTTGCTTCCTTTTCGGGTGAATCGATTTCAGTATGAAAATCCCCCCCCCCCTTTCTCTGGTGAAATGTACGACCTCCAACTGAACCTAGCCCAAAAGAGTGTAAGCGAGGGATTCAAAACCTGATCACTTATAAAGTAGAAAATCTTATTCTATTTTGATTCCCAACATGCAGAAGTAAAAAACCTATTAACAGAGTGAGATAGAAACTATTGATGGAACCTGATGATCTTCGAGGCCGAAGGGAGCTAGAGTTGAAGCTGGGGCGGGAACAGTAGGAGCTCCAGCTCGCTGAATAAGCCACCACAATATAGGAAAAAGAAGAAGCTACAGGAGAAGGATGTGTATCAGGTGCGGATACCTGTTTAGAAGGTGAACCAGCAGAGTCAGATGCAACCGGGCATGAAGCAGCAAGTGCTGTAGATCTGGTAGAACTTCTTCTCGGATATGTTTGGTTAAGTGAGGTGGCGCAACAAGCCGAACCACATGGGTCGAGTAGAAAGCTACCAAATATCCGGACTTCGGAGTCGGAATCAGAATTCAAAAGAGGTTTTAGTTCGCTCCGCAGGCACGAACTTGTCGAGATGTATGGGGTGCCCTTTCTTTCATTCACATTGGTGAGGTTGCTTGATTGTAGGGGCCGGGAAAGGGTCTGCCACCACTGACTCAGATTTTTTTGTAATCGATGTAGCTTCGTCGTCTGTCTCGGGATCGGTAGTGTTCCCCCCATCCCTTAGTCTTAGCTTAAAGGATGTTGATGTTTCTTTTATTTAAGATACAATCTGTAAGTAAGTTACCAAAACTTTTTTTGTTGTAGACGGCGAAGAGTCAATAGAAATAGAATTGGAATCCCTAGAGAAGAGAGTTCCCGAAAGGAGAGGGGGAATTTACCTGTTCTGGAATTCACCACTACAAAAATCACATCCGATTTTAGCGGCAACCAAAGCTACTTTTGAACCTTTCTTAAGCTCAGAGCAGAGTAGCTGGAAGTCAAGTAGAAGAATGAGTCTAGCGACCAGGAAGCATAGATAGCAAAGGCGGAGATGGTACTTTAACAGTAAAAGGAGGATCATATGCTTACTTATAAGATGCAATTTGAAATCACGTACTTACCCCCCCGAATCCACTAAAAAAATAGGTAATGTTGGCGAATCTTCTTATTATCGTATCGAGTTTCAATTCGACAAGTACCAACAGGCCGAAAAAGACGAAAAAAAGGCCTTGCATACTCGAGAAGCGGATTCAATAGCAACCACTCTTACTGATGATATTCTTGACTTTCCTTGTTAAGGTCCCGCGGTAAAGTAAAAAAAAAGCTAAAAGTAGGCTCGCTATTGCGAGCTATACGAGCTGTTTGCCTTTATACGGCTTCGCTATCGCTCCTATGAAGTGGTGGCCTTCTAGAAGCTTCGCCAGAAGCAAGCAAGATGAGGTCGCTCTCCTCCGCTCGTTCCGTACTTGACTTACGAGCTCGTGTAGTACTCGCCCCTATCTCTAACTCTAAAGGGGCTTATGCACTCCACTCGCTGTCTACTAAACGAGCCTTAGAGCGAGCGAAGCCTTCCATTTAGTGGCTTCCCCCCTTATCCCTCACCCTACTCTTTCATTTTCGCTTAAGCTTCCCCTGTTGTTTGTGGGATTAATTGATTGGATACCCGAGAACCATAATCTTTCCTAGGAACAGCTTCTACAACGATAGGCGTAAAGGCATGATTAGTTCCACAAATCTCACTGCACTGACCATAGTAAACCCCTTCTCGTTGTACCGAAATAGAGATCTGATTTAAACGACCAGGTACAGCATCACATTTGACACCTAAGGAAGGTACAGCCCAACTATGAGGTACATCAGCAGGTGTTACAATAATACGTAGATGAGTTTTGGCTGGTACAACCACTCTATTGTCCACTTCTAATAAACGTGATTGACCCAATTCTAGATCATCTTCTGGAATCATATAACTGTCAAAAGTGAGTGACTGTTCATCGGAACTGTTATAGTCTGAATACTCATAAGTCCGATACCATTGATGTCCAATAGCTTTGATAGTAATGGCTGGATCTACTACTACCTCGTCCATTGAGTATAACAGAGCAAATGATGGTATAGCAATGAACATCGGGATGATACTAGGAAATATGGTCCGAAGAATCTCGATAGTAGTTCCATGAACAATCCTTTGCGGGATTGGGTTTTTTTGATAGTGGAAATGCCATAAAGCGCGAACCAAGATCCGTGATACGAAAACCAAAATCAGAATGAGGAAGAAAAAGATATCGTGATGTAAATCGATTATTCCTTGCATCATAGGACTTGCTGCGTCTTGAAATCCTAATTGCCATGGCTCCGCTGCATCACAAAAAGCTAAAATATGCCTCCAGATTTCTTCGACTAAGGCATCGGCATCGGCAAAGACTAAGGCTTCGACTTCGGCTTGGGCTAAGGCTTCGGCTAAGGCATCGGCATCGGCAAAGGCAAAGGCAAAGGTTAAGGCATAGGCTAAGGCATAGGCTAAGGCTAAGGTGGAAGGTTTCGTCTGCTTAAGCTCCGGGGAAGAACTTTTCTTATTATCTAACCTTTCTTTCATTTTATCTGACATATCTTTCATACATACCTTCTGATGAACATAGTGATCTGCTTTACTGAAGAAAGACTTTTGTTTGTCGGAAATTGCCGGTTGGTTGATCCGGAAAAGCATGGGTGGGAGTCGAAAGGCGGTCGAGTTAAGTAAAGACTGAAAACAATGAAATCCTGGAACACTTTCTATATCTCTTTTTCCTCAAAGACAGAGCATTTTCGATCTTAGGCGGTCTAAGGTTACCGGCTCTACGACCTCGCAAGGCGCTACTGTAGTGGCCTGCCGCTTTCTCAATCGAAAAGAAAAACTTTCAAGATGAGATGCGATGAGATATGATAGAGGATGTTCTCTATATACGCAATTTCTTTGAAATGAAATTGCTTGCTTGTGGTCAATGAACTCAATTCACAGCAGAATTGAAGCTGAGGAAAGTGAAAGTTCAAGGTTGTATATATAATTATATATAAGCCGACAGCCCCTTTGTTGTCCAGCGTGACAGGGCCCTGCTGTGAAGGAAAAGAATCCGAGATCGGTGTACCATCTAATCTCTAACTTAACGAGTCAATCTAATTAAGGAAGCAAAGCTACGATGACTGACTTTCTTGCTTCTTTCAGACAGTCCAGTACTAGTTTGAACCCTGTCCGCTGCGTCACCTATTGAGAAAGCAGCTTCACTTCTCTGATTCGCCTTTCGTTCTAGTTCTACTTTTGCTTTCCTTCATTGCCTTCACCCAGCCCTAAAAGTAGAGGAAGCGATCTTATTCATCTGATCTTGGGTTGGCCTTTGAGTTGCCTGACACTCCTTCCTTTGAAAGGAGCTTCTCGCCCGACCGTTAAACTCAGCTCTTTTTCCGGCTTTCCCGATTAGATCAGTTTGGACCTGACCTTGGGATTGGCTAGTGCCCTTTAAGGCGGACCCTTTCCCTTTAGCTTTGGGTATGAGAAAAGCTAGTCCTCAAGCCCCTCCGCAGTACCTCTTAACTGCAAACCACCCATTTCGCTGTGTGTCGGCAGGCTTATAATGATTTAGAAAGGTGAGAAGAAATGGCTTAAGTCTCACCGGTTACACGAATATCGGCCGCCACTATCGGTCTTTCCGCTTAGCAACGGCAAACAAAGAGCACCTTTCGGGGGCCCCCGCACTGGTCTCAGCAGCTACGGTAACGAAAGCGGCTTTTTGATTGCCACCATTTCACGAGTACTCCTGTCACTGGACTTAAGACAGCTTCCTCAGATGTCACTCAATCTTTCTCAACTTGGAGTCTATCATCTAGAGTCCAAGTTACGTGATACACGGTGGTTGGCGCTAAACGCCTTGTTTTATTCCTATTCGCTGCTAACTCCCGTGAGAGTTAACAGTCGGAATGAAATCCATTCCTGTAGCTGCAAAGATTCCGTCCTACTGACCTGACCATGGTCAAGTGCTCTAAGCGGTTTATCTTCCTATTCACTGCAATGATCTAACCGCGCCTCACCGTAACGTAAAGAAGCCTGTTACGAGTAAGTGGAAAGGAAAGAAGTGGAATCAGACTCAGTTTCAGTTCATCACAGGGATTCGGAAGTAGCTGATTCAGTAGCAGAATCTGTTGATTTAGCAGTTTCAGTAGCCGTATTTGATGATGTTTATGTTTCAAAGTAACTTCAGGAATCGATCTCAGATTTAGCATGGAAGATAAGGACAGAAGAAGATAGGTAGCTTTCCGCCCTAACTAAAACATCTAAATCTTAATAGGATGCAGCTCGTCCCGATCTGTCTCCGGTCGTAACTAAGATAGATCGATTAATCTCCGAGAAGTCCTAAAGCGGAAGTCATCTATTGAGGACAGGACTAGGCAGACGGAGGTCTAGGAGCTTGAATAGCTTACTGAATTAGCTCAGTAAGGCCTACAGCTTCTCTTGAGTCTATAGGAGTTCAGTCGGGAAGATCAGGGCGGATATGCCCCGGAAAGCAAGAAATCCCTAAATCCAGTTAGTTGGAAATCTTCTTTAGGGTAAAAGGCTGGTTTAGCTCAACAATTGATAGATTGCGTTATATTGTCCGCTTCGTTCTATTTGCCGCTAAAAGCATTCTGTCCTGATGGTTTAAAAACCTAAAAAGATGGCAGTTATCACCTGCTGACGAAGTGGTGAGGTTTGCAGAGAATACACTAAAGATCTCCTAGCTTCTAAAAGAAGAAATTCTCACAGGCCTTTATTTCAAAGTTTCAGATTCGATTCCAAGGCAGCTTTTCTTTAGTCCTCAGGATATGATTCTTTAGTATGTTACCAGGGGCTGAGCTCAATAGCAACTTACTCAAAGACAAAGACTGCGGCTACTTTAGCCTCAGTATGTTCCTACAGTGAGGATAGGGGAATCCCCGGTGGTAAGGAATCCAAATATAATCCAAGGGAATAGACTTCCTTGCTGCCGAACTTCTCAGAAGAAGCTGGGCCTGTAGAATGTAGAAAAGAAGACTAACCTTTCGATTTGAGTATTAGAAATAGAATGCCTTGGTTTAGACTTCTAAGGAAGGGCTTTTCTTTTGTAACTACCTAATCCCCCTGGAGGGTAAATGGCCTGATCTTTGCTTTCAACTAAGACTAAGGAAATTGCTGAAGCTGCAGTCCCATTGACTAAGAAGGGGGGAATTGAATCCAAGGCTTTGCCTCTAGCTACTATCGGATCATCTTACCTTCTAACTAAGGCAGTTTTCTACTAATTCAATCGATGTTTTCACCTTACTTAACTAAAGAGCAGATGCTGGAGGGGAAGACCGGGCTTTCGCCCCAGGCTTGATTCCTCCTGTTAGGCGGAATAAGGGATTGATTTCATACTTTGTAGAGTCGAAAGAGACTTGCTACTATTGATTCCTTGACTTCGAATATGGTTTACAGGTCGACTTCAGTGAAGACTACTCTAGAATCTTGGATTCCTTTGAAGAAAGGAGTCAAAAGGTACTTTATGACTTAATATTAAAGATATTAGCATTAGTTAGAGGAATGAAAACAACTTTAACAATTTACTTCCACAACTTCTCTAGATTCGATGGAATTATCTTGCTTAAGCACCTAGCATGTCATTACAAGAGCTACAAGCTAAAAGCACTGATGAGGAACAATAGGCTTTACGAGTTAGCTGTCTATTCTGGTAAGAAGATGTTATTCCGCTTCAGAGACTCCTTGAATCTACTCCCTGGCAAACTTAGCGACTTAGCTAAGAATCTATGACCGGGTCTAGGCCCGAAAGGCTCTATCCCATATGAAGAGGTGAGACTGTCAAATCTGGCAAGTATGAAAGAAAGCTTTAATTTAATGGCGGGGGGAGAAACGGAAGCAGGTACGAATAGAAGAAGGCCCAGAATAGCCAAGCCAAAGGGGTCCCATTAAGTGGTCCAATCAGTCTAATGCGTAATGTCCGGTATCGGGAGTCTCAGTCTTTCCCTGCCTGCCCTGGTATGAGTTGAGAGTCTCAGAGGGAGTCTTATTCTACTCTAGGCTCACTCCACCCCCTGTGTTGTCTTATTTCAGGAGGGACTAGATTGTTAAGAAATCCCTGACTCTGTCTTTGGGCTAAAGCCTATAGTTCTCTCCTCACTAAAGGAAGTCTCTTAGTAAGTAGCATCAGCTCTTCCGGGGGGAAAGCCTAAGTAAGGAGTATTCGCGGGCTATCCACAAGCATTAGTTCTCCCCCTGACCCGCCTCCCAACCTCAAGATCATCAGCGAACAACGCCATTCATCTCTCAAGTTCTCAGTCCCCTATGATAAAGAAATAGAGGCAGCAAACAGGCAAACAGCCTTGTAGGAGTACCAGCTATAGTAGTCAGCCCACTGGGTCTACCCTTTGCGTTCATCTTGTCAGCCGTTGGTTGCTTTGTTGCTGGCTGGATGGCTTGCTTTCGTGCTTCTGGTTGATTTCCTTTGGGTTTCCGGCGGGAGAAATCCCAGTAAAATGAAAGATATCAGAGAATGGGAGAACTAGACCTACCGGAAGAGGTGTAGCTGCTTTCAGGTTTGTTTAAGACAGTAATCCAAACAAAAACAGCCTTCCCTTGGCTTTGATCCAATTCCGAAGCTCGTTTGCTCACTAGCCGATGTCATTTTAAATTGACTTAGTTAGAAAAGTATGGATATTTTAAGTAGAAAGAAGTTTCTTTACCTTCCCCGGGGGTAGTGGTATATACGATACAGATTTCTTTTAGGAATGATCTATCCCTTTCAAGTGCCTATACCTGAGAGTTCTCTCCATTAGAAGATGCCAGTCTGACTCTGTACTTGGTAACAATCCCTTCTGTGCACACTTCCTTCCGGGTTGGCACAAAAGCAACAGAGATTGAAACTAAGGCTAGGCTCCTCGAACCAGATTCTATTAGATCTTATCCCGTAATTCGCTAATCTCGATGAAAGAGCAGGTAACTACATAAGGCAGCTTTCCCCGCTCTGTCTTCTCTACGATTTTTGGGTACTTTACTTACTCGTCTCGTGCACGGAATCAAACAAGAAAGAGGAGGTTGCCTGATGGGACGTCGGCCTTTTTTTTATAAGGACTTTGCGGTTCTATTAAAAAGGAAATTTCCAGGTAAGATGCTGACTTTTGCCGGGGTTGAACCCCTCTCTTCTAGTAGCAGCCCTTCCTCCAAGACTTGAATCAGTAAGAGCGGATCTTGTAACTTCTGAATTGCACCTTTCCCAAATGTCTGCAAACTTCTCCTCATATGGAGGTGTCGAGTAAGGCACTTCTCTCCTGTACTGAATGCTTCCTTATTCACTCTAATCCTACGCCTCCCTCGGTTCACGTCAAAGCCCGGAGAAAGCCCATCGCGGCAGCATAAGACACGACAAAAAAGAAAAAGACTGGAGCAGATTTTCGTTTATTCCATCGAGCTAAAGCAAGAGCGAAAAGCCAGCAGTAAGGTCCGGAGCTGGATCCGAAGCGGCGGGTCACCAAACTACGACGTCAATTACATCGAACCTTTTGAAGCACCAGTAGAGGTAAGTCTTAGGCCTACAATGATCAAGAGGGGTTAGCGTGGGCTGTCGATGGAAAGAGGAAAGGAGCCGATTAGTAGTACATAAACCTCTTACTCTTCATCCAGATGACAGTAACTCTTAAGGGAGTGTAAAGGGTACAACCAACTGGAAGAGAAAATGAAAGGGAAAAGACCGCTGTAGGACGGAAGCTATACGGCGGAGAAGAATCCACTCCGGGTCGGAGGAGCGGCTTTTAGTAGAAGAAAAAGACAAGTCGATATCGGCAAAGATAGATAAGGGGATCGGCGCTATGAGATAAAAAGACGGGCGGTATGTCTCCTTCCATTCGATGGTCAACCTATACACGGTCTCAAAATAAGTTAATATATATATTATGAATATATATATTTTCAATAATAGCCTTTGGGTCATTTATCTATCATAAATAGCGTTCGATATCGCCTCTGTGTGATTCATCCTAAGTAGCTAGCTGAATCGGGCTTACGCGCATGCGTGGTTATGTTCGGCGGCTCGGCAGCCCGCTCCTGGTGGTAGCCACTCTTCTGGGGCCCAAGTTAGTGAAAGGGATGAACCAGGCTACCTGTTTAGCTACTGCGTTCCAGTACTAAGCCGATAGTCGTTATCGATCTACAGGATCGGTAAGCAGCACATGGGATTAGACGTCTACTAGGAAAAGTAGATGCATCCGGAGAGGACGTTACGGGCGGGCACTAGGTGCTGTGTATGGAAAATGCCGCCAGCACAGCTCTCCTTCTAGTTCTAAACCAATAGTGCCATGTTCCGAACGCCGAACGGAAGCAACCCTAACGAGGAGGAGAGCAAGCCGACGAAGTGACGGACTCCATACGTTTGAGGTTCGCTGAATGTGACTGCTTCCGTTGGGGACGTACTGAGATAGAATGAAGAAGACGTTTTACAGTACGTAAACAAGGCAAGGAAAAAGTAAGGAAATGAAGCAAGCGCAGTTTTTCTCCGCTCCAAGAGAATAACCCTCTTGTTCGATAAGTGCACCCGTGTCTAAGTTAAGAAGCCTGCAGGCTTCCTTCCAAGATAGTTCCAGTTTGGATAAAGAATCCAATGTTTTCGGGAACCTCTAGTGTGATCGCAGCTTGCCTGGCAGGTGAAAGAATACCTCTTGCCCTGGATGCTTGGTTTTCCAGGCCGATGCACAATCTTTCTTGAAGCCGTCGCGCGGATCTGATAAGAAGAAGAATTCTGAGGGGCTTTAATGGCTTATTAGATTAGCCGAGAAACTTCTTTTGATGTCTGTCTTGAAGTGAAGAATGAGTACCAAGAATAGGGGTCTTCGGGGCAGCATAGCATGGAGCTTTTTTAGGCTAACCTACACGCCCAAGTAATGAAAGGGCAGCTGGTGCCTCGTTTCCGTGTTCGGGGGTTCCTTGATCTTAAGGTGTCAAGGCCAACTACTGCAGACAGGACTTCGGTAAGGACTGACTGATAAAAGCACACTTAACTGCAGCAGGAAGGACTGAGCGGAAAGGACTACCGACGGCATTTGTAAACTCGCATTTATAAGAATCACTTACCTCGGCGAAATCCGCTCTTAACTCAACGCAAGAATAAAGAGATTTCATAACTCCATTCTATCTACTCATAGTTCTACTCCTGTTGAGCTACTAACTCGAGGAAGAAGAGCTCTCAAGCTCAACTCAAAGGAAAAGCCTTCTGTCTATCCCTTAATAAAGAGCTATCTTCTGAACCTGCTTAGTCAAATCCGCCTGAGGAAGCAAAGCATCTGATTACGCCTTTTTTGCTTCTAGGCTTGCTTTATTTGGCCAGGCAGCTTCCTACTTTGCACCTACCCGTCCGCCGTCTTGTAACTTCACTTCCTCTTTCGGGGGAGATCTTTCTTCGAGCCGCTAACCATCTCTGACTTTCCTTCCCCATCTGAGGGCGTAGGAGTTCCGGGGTATGAAAACAGACCCAGCTTCAAGCCGGTAAAAGCCTACTCTGATTGCCTTCTTCCCTGTCTCGCCCTACTAAGAAAAGTAAAAGTCTATGCGGCTAGGAACAGCTCTTATGAATACCCGGCTTACACGAATAGGACTGCTCCAGAGAGCTCAGACTGAGACGGACGGTTAGGTGCTTCGGTTCGCTGTGGGGAGGGGATGGAAGAACTTCCGGAAGCGGTAAGTAGAAGGCAAGGTAAATAAAGAAGAGCTAAGCGCATCGAGGTACGAAGTGCTTTGAGGTTCATTGGGGGGGCTAGTTAAAAGCCTTTCTTTCCTTGCGTGGTAGGTGGGGCACGGCTTATCACCTCCAAACCAATGAATTTAGCACCTTAGAACGAGTGGAGTGGGAAGACCTTGAGCGGTTTAGTTCTTTAGTATAGGGTAGGCTACTCTACCTACTATAAGAAAAAAAGGAGTACCTGCTATGCTAGTAAGAGTCACCTCGTAGCTGCCCTAGCTCAGGTCTTGACAGAGCCTCAGGAGATAACAGAACTCAAGGTAAACTCCTAGACACCCTATGAAAGTAGATAAGCTGTTGAATCGAAGAAGGTACTTCGGAGGCAAAGCTCTAGTAAGATTATCCGCTCGCTAAGAGAGATTTAGGATCTCCCCCTATCTTCTCTGATCCATGGGAACTTACCGAGGCAAAGGTAGCAGCAGTCATTCACACTAGTGTGTATACTTGGGACTTAGGAAAGAAAGCAAGCCCGTCCTATTCCTCCTTCCTCTCTAGTGGAGTTGAGTGGTTTTCCTTAGAGATTTGAATCAAATCCATTGAAGGTGAAAACTGCTATTCCTGACTTGAGATGAGAAAGAGCAGCAGGCAAGATCAATCCTTTAGCAGCTAGAGTAAGTTGCAGGTCTTTAGTTAGAGGGCCTCAGCGGAAATCTCATAAGAAAGGTTTTGACGCTTTCCCCTCCTTCATCAGATCAAGCAGCTTTACAGTCTGAAAAAGAGCAGAGAAAGAAGCTTTTGGCGCGTAGCTTAAACACCAAAAGATGAAATTCATCTTCCCGCCGCAGCCTATTCTCCGTAGAAAGAAAGACACTAAGTTTCCGTTGAAGATCATCTAATCCAGCAGTAGGCTAAGAAAGAATCGAAGATAAGACTTGATCAGCGAATTGAGCCGTGGGCTATTCCCTGATCTCCACGGGGAAGTCTTAGACGGGGGGTAGTTCTCAGAGAAGCCTGAGATTCCTAGTTCTATTTGTGTAAAACACTTCCTTACGGCCGCCTAACAGCAAGTTCAAAGCAAGGGCAGAAATAGCATAGTAAGAATCGTTCAGTGATCGCTACGCTTGATTGATTGGGGCGGGCTACTCACACTGTTTTGGCTAAAAACCCATTTTCTTGCTGTTCCTCACAGTTTACCTACTCCAAACACGAAAGTAAAGACCACAAAATCTGTCTACATAGCTCCCTTTGTTTAAAGTGTGGAGCTTCGCGGGGATCGTACGTCAGCCAAGGCCTTAGACCGGAGTGCATTCCTGCGGGTGCAGGTGAATCTCTCAGCTTCTGTTCGTTCTGTCTCTCCTCGGCGCCTCTTCCCTTTGCAAGGTCCATAAGCAGGACCCTTCGAAGGCTTTTCGGGGATTCCCTTCTTTCGATCTACTTCCTTGGCTAAGTACTCGAATAGCTTTGGTGCCTGTAGCCAACTTCGGAAAAAAAAAATGTATGTATTTATGGCGATTGAACTTTTCTTTTAGAAAGCAAACTAAACCCCGTGAACAATACAGGCGTACGTAGGGCACACTTTGACTAGAGCCTTTACCGGACCGCTTTTCCGGAATCTCAATGTTGCCCCACCAAAAGACGAAAACCCAATGCCAATCGCTGATCTGTTAGTGGACAGAGCTTATGGGCTATAAATTCTGTCATTCATGGACGGTCACTTAGGTTAGAACCTTCTTTTCATCTCCAAAGAGGACGAGGCGTTCCGTTGTCCGGGTGCTGTTGGACGGACTATTCTGCTGGCAGGCGATGCCCTTCGGTCTGAATAACGCTATAGTTACCTACCGGCGAGCAATGAACCTCATCTTCCATTACTTTATTGTCAACATCGTAGAGGTGGTGTATGTATATTGACGATGTAGTTGTGAAGTCTTTCCCTCGGGTTATTTGTCTGATCTCAAGAAGCGCGAGAACACGGCTTGAAGATGAACCCGTAAAAATGTGCATTTGGCGTAACAGCAGGAAACTGCCTTTAGTGCACAACAGAGGGGTTGAAATTGACAAGAAGAAATCGGGCCTGAAGTTGAAGAATGCCTCTCACACAGATGGACAGCAAAGAAGGCCTTCTAAGGCGGACTCTGGCTCTTTCATTTGTAAGAGTCCTCCTCAGGCACGAGATTGTCCGATGAAGGAGAAACTTGCTGGTTGCCGAGGACAAGAGGGAAGAACCCCTAGGGTGAATCCGTTACAGTTGCGGAAAGCGATCACCCATGAGAAGCCTACGTCTGCTGGGCTTATGTATGTTGAGATAGTGCTGAATGAGATGGCCACTCCGCTCGTGCGATGGTCGATACCGGCGCCACGAGACGAGGCTACTTCCAGGGAAAAGTCAAGTCCCGGTAAGCAAGCCATGATCATGATAAGAGGGAGAAGACTATTCATTCATCGTCATGAAAGGCAAATAAAAGGCTTTAGCAGCCCATTCTTGAACACGAACCCTGATCCGTCTA